TTATATATATCATTATCATGAGCGATACGGAAATGGATCGAGTAATCTCTTTCTTTATCGACGAAAAGGTTTTTTTAGTTTGCATGGTCCAATCATTGATCCCTAAATTTTCTACAATAAAATTAGGTAGGTCGCTAGTAGAGTTCCCTATCTATAATTTTGCTATTTAATGAAATAATTTTTCTGAAATATTGGAGAAATCGCTTGGCTCGGTAGAAAGATTAAGTACAATTTTGAATGTTTTGCTTATGTACAAAGTACCAAATATTCTAATTAGGTCGGTCGATCATTTTTCAGTCGTTCATTGAATGATAAATCACTACAAGTGAAGGAGATACACGATTTAAATAACGAAAGATCCAATATTTAAAAATTGTATCTAAAATGACTGGAAAAGTAGAAACAAGACCGGATATAATTTGATCATTGTGAGCAAATCCAAAATCTTTGTAGACAGAGCCAATCATTAATTCCCAACCGTGGGGCGAATGGAATCCTATACATAAATCAGTTAATAAAAGAATAGAAAAAGCTTTTATTGTGTCGCTTAAGTTATATAGGAATTCTTGAACCCAAGAGTTAAGAATAACAAGTTCTTCATTACCTAAAATAGAATAACCACTTAGAATAACGAAACAGATTATATTTGTCGAGAAGTGTAAAATTGTATGGATACGATCCTCATTGTGCATCTTGATCAATTGGAGCGTTTCTTTGTAGATTTCAACGCGAAGCTTTTGTAAATGCGTTTCCGGGTATTCCTTTATCATTTCCTCCAAACGAAGGAGTTCCTCTAAGTCTATGAATTTTTTTAGAATACTCTTTTCTTGAATATCATTCAAAAAAATTTCGGATTGCCTAATATTCCACCAATTAGTAATCCAAGATTCCAGACTTTTTTTAAATGAGAGAGAGATCCACCAAGGCAAAAATACTATAGATGCAAGATATAGAAGGGAAATGAATACTTTCTTTTTTGCCATTTTTTCGTCTGTGAATTTTTGAAGTTTTAATGAACTCACCCCATGCGTCGACTCTATATGATACTAATATTTCTATCAAGCATAAGTTATATTCCAAGTCATCTAGCCCATTAATCTATTTCGGAGTTTTTATTTGTGATGCAGTATAGTGGTTAGTCCTTGAATCTAGAAAGAATACAGAAATAGAATAAGAAAGAGCCCACTTCAAATTAATATTAGTCGGATTTCGAGACGAAAGAACTCTTGTTCTATTAAAAAAAATATCAAATATTTCGAAAAAAAAAAAATTATGGACACAAAAATTTTCGTTTTAGGATTGTTTCGTATACGTTTACTTTGGCTCGAATAAGCGTTCGGAAGAAACTTCCGTTAACTTATGGTATAGAAAAAAAAGAGGATTCTTGAGTTTTTTCCCTCTTGCAAAGTATTAATTCTTCAGTTTCTTTTTTCAAAATACTTCAATTGGTACGCGCAAGAAATAGGCCAATTCAGCAGCTTTTTGCTCAATTTCTCGTGGAGTCAAATTCTCATCAGTACGCGTCAAGGGAATGGCCCCCTGGCCTCTGATTTCCATATAAAGGACCCGACGAGCAAAAAGACCCTCTTTATTTTCTATTCTGATGGACTGAATGTCTTTCATAAGGAATCGGAGGAATATGCGACGGTTTTTTCCAGGGAATCCCCAACGAAAAATACACACTATGCCCTCTTTTATATCGAATCGATCATAACCACTACCTACATTCCACGAAATTGTGCACCACAAGTAGGAACTAATAAAAAGACCCGCGATCCCATAGAAAGACATCACGATCCCTTGTGGAAAAAAATGGATTTGCTGAGAAGGAAATAAAGATATAAAATTCCTACCAAAATAACTGGAGGTTCCAACCAATACAAACCCTAATGAACCCAAAAAAAGAATAAGGGCCCAGCCGAAATTACTTATTTTTCGAGATCCCGCTATAAGTTCTATCCATATACGTTCTGATCGCCAACTCATATTCTCACTAGACCTAGTTGCATTTTATTGGAATTGGAAAAATAACAAAAATAAATTGGATTTTACTTTTTTTGTTTCCGAAGTAACTTTCATCAACCAGCACTACTATAATGTGAACCTTTAAGAATAATTCATCGAATTGCTTAGATCCAAACTAAAATAATAACATCTCTTTCATACGATTTCCTATAGATATCCACATATATATAGATATATTGACTTTACGTTTCCAAAATTCTTCCCGATGCCGATCCATTTGAAAAATGAATTTACCCATATATCATGTTTACACATACATAAGAGCTTATGCTCGAAAGAAGCAACATCTTATACCATATTCTACTAAATAGATATGGGTGTTATGATCCAAGTCAGTTTTGAAAAAAAAAAATGGATAAGATTTGTCCCTATAGTATCTAAAAAATCTTGTTTTTTTGAACATGAAGAGATAAAGAAACCATTGCAATTGCCGGAAATACTAAGCCTACTAAAGGCACAAAAATGGAGGGAAAGT